AAGAGTATGCCACTTCTACGAATCGCTCGTAATGCTGCATCTCTCCCGAGACCGGGACCCTTTATCATGACTTCTGCTCGTTGCATACCCTGGTCTACTACCGCACGAATAGCATTTCCTGCTGCGGTTTGAGCAGCAAATGGGGTACCCCTTCTTGTGCCCTTGAATCCACAGGTACCCGCAGAAGACCAAGAAACGACCCGACCTTGTGGGTCTGTAACAGTAACAATAGTATTGTTGAAACTCGCTTGAACATGAATAACTCCTATTGGTGTTCTACACCCACTCTTACGTGAACTAATACGGCTATTTCTACGTGAACCAATTCTTGGTATAGGTTTTGTCATATTCTATTTGTCATCTCATAAATATGAGTCAGAGATATACGGATATATCCATTTCATGTGAAAACAAATTCTTTATTTATTTGTACATTAGGTCTCTTAGAAAGTGAAGTTCTTTTTTTTTTATAAATATTATCCCTGTCTCTGTTTATGTTTCGGATTAGAACAAATTACTATAATTCGTCCTCGCCTACGTATCAGTCGACATTTTTCACAAATCTTACGAACAGAAGCTCTTATTTTCATATTTGTTGTTCCTTAATTCCGAATCTACTCTTTGAAAGAAAATAAGTCTCTTTTCTTTAATTCACCTTAAGTTAGTGTTTGAGCCTCAAAATTTATCCCCATGAAAATTTAAATACCTAATCGTTTGAATCTTTATTGCGAAGTCTATAAATTATACGTCCCCTTGTTGAATCATAACGGCTGACTTCTATTTTTACTCTATCTCCTGGTAGTATTCGTATAAAACTACGTCGTATCCGCCCTGAAACATAACCTAGAACCAGGTCTTCGTTATCTAAGCGAACCCAGAACATGCCATTGGGAAGTGATTCAGTAATTAAACCTTCATGGATCAATTTTTGTTCTTTCATTCCAGGTAACCTCCTTTAAGTATTAACTAATGTAGGAGGAGTGACATTAGACAACCCACCTCTACTCTCTTTTTCATAAATAGGAAGTTACGTATCAAATTCGTATACCAGATGGATCACCTCACCATATATAAAACAAAATTTCTCCTCCAATTCTTTCTAGTCGAGCTTCTCGATCTGTCATTATACCCCTAGAAGTAGAAAGAATTACAACCCCTATCCCGCCTGAAATCCTAGGAATTCGTTGAGAGTTGGAATAGATTCGCAGACCTGGTCTGCTGATACGCTTTAAAATATTTCTATATGCTCTTTTCCTATTTCTTCTATGTTGTAGGGTTAAAACCAAGAAATCCTTGTTGTTTTCCCGGTGCTTCCTAACATTTTCGATAAAACCCTCTCGTAGAAGTATTTTCACAATGTTTTCGGTAATATTAGTGGATGGTATTCGAACTGTTCCTTTTTTATCCATGTCAGCATTTCTTATATAAGTTATTATATCGGCAATAGTGTCTCTACCCATGACGAACTATCATTTTTTTTTTGCTTTGATATAATCAACATGTTTCTTTTTTTTATTTTTCATTAAAGGTATATGCCTGAGACATAATCTACTAATTGATCCATTTCAAAGACCCTACTACCCATTGTCTCGTCTACTAGCGTTTATAATACTTCGGGAGCTAATGAGACTATCTTAGTGAAATTTAACTGTCTCAATTCACGAGCAATCGAACCAAAAACTCGGGTGCCTTTTGGATTTCCTTCTTGATCAATGACAACTGCTGCATTGTCATCATACCGGATTATCATACCGTTGTCGCGCTTGAGTTCTTTACATGTACGTACAATTACAGCTCTGATTACTTCTGATCTTTCCAGGGGCATATTTGGCACTGCTTCTTTGATTACAGCAACAATAACGTCACCGATATGAGCATATCGGTAATTACTAGCTCCTATGATTCGAATACACATCAATTTTCGAGCTCCGCTGTTGTCCGCTACATTCAAAAAGGTCTGAGGTTGAATCATCTTTCTTTTATTTGAGTTCTTTCAATGCAAGAGGCGAGGGGGAAAAGAAAATTTTCTGTCCAGAAATAAGTAAACCAGCGATTATAGATTATATTTTTCATCACTCATAAATATCCCTTTGGTCCGATATCCCTATTCCGCAATAACGAATTTTGTTCGTATAGGCATTTTGCGCGCCGCTATTTCCATAGCGGCTCTGGCTACGGTTTCTGATACTCCGCCCATTTCATAAAGTATTCGGTCCGGTTTCACGACGGATACCCAATATTCAGGAGATCCCTTCCCCGAACCCATACGTGTTTCCGCGGGTCTTAGTGTAACGGGTTTGTCGGGGAATATACGTACCCATATTTTTCCGCCACGACGGGCATATCGTGTCATTGCGCGGCGCCCTGCTTCTATTTGTCTAGATGTGATCCAAGCGGGTTCAAGTGCCTGAAGCGCATATTTACCGAAACAAATACGATTGCCCCGATAAGATACTCCTTTCATTCTTCCTCTATGTTGTTTACGAAACCTGGTTCTTTTGGGGTTATAGTTGATGGTAGTGTCTCAATTCCATCTCTACTACAGAACCGGACATGAGAGTTTCTTCTCATCCAGCTCCTCGCGAATGAAACGATAAATAAACAATAAATAATATTAGGATTATTTAATGGATGAAATTTCGCGGGCGAATATTTACTCTTTTATATTTATCTGCTTTATTCGTAGGGTCGCTCCATAACCTCTTCGAAGAAATCAGTTCGTTCCCGGCGCGTTCCGCCATCCCGTCCAGTGAATCATTAGGATTCGTTTTCAATCGAATCCTCCGCAGTCACAGGTTCCGTCGTTCCCATAGCTTCTCCTCCATTAATGTCGAGGTCTGAATTCTGCAATGGAGCTTCTAATTTAATCTGTCCCTGAGTCAATCTCCTCAGTCTCTATCGACTCAATGCTCTTTATTTTTTTTTCCTATGAAATCTATCTCAATTATAGATGAATTGAATTATATTATAGTATATGATGCCTTATCACATTGCCCTTTCTGAGATGATTCATAGACCATACATATTGGAATAATATATCATTTCTTTTCCCCTTCTCCCTTTCTCTCATCCTTCCATTCATCCGCATCCCTCTATTTTGGTTTCACAACTTACACAATCAATCAAGATTCATTTTTACTTTATTTAAAAAGGATTTCAGTTGCTACAAATATATGATTATTATCTCATATAATGACCGATTCCTTGGATCTTGAGAATACGAAGCAATGAGCTGGTTATTAATTTATATTTATATTAGGTAGGGTCCAATTCTTTCTTTTAGTCCCAACGAGTCACACACTAAGCATAGCAATTCTATCATATCAAAGTGGTAAATCGAATTGTTATTCAAACATATATAATTGATCCGTTTTGACTAAACGGAAAAAGACCTAAACTAAATTGAGTTTTTTGCCCTGTCCATGGATAAGTATCCATGAATAGAATCGCAAGAAAAGGAGCCATTACTCTTCATCCAAAAATATCCAAATTTTTATCCCTAATACTCCATAGATAGTTCGAACTGGATAGGAACAATAATCAATTTTCACTCGAATGGTCTGTAGGGGAACCCTACCTTCTCTAATCCATTCAACGCGGGCAATTTCGTTTCCATTGAGACGTCCTGCAATTTGTACCTGAATTCCCTTTGCATCCGCTTGTTCAGCTAATTCAATAGCTTTTTTCATTGCCTTTCTAAAGGAAACTCTATTCTTTAATTGCAGAGCGATATATTCTGCAAGAATATTAGGTTGCCCGTAAGGTCTTGCAACTCTTGCGATAGCAATGTTGAGTCTTCGGTTCACAGAATGAAAGCTTTTTTGTACATTAGTCTGTAATTCTTCGATTCCTCGGGCTCGACCCTCTATTAACATATTGGCGAATCCAATATGAATTATGACTTGGATCAAATCGATTCTTTTTTTAATATCTATACGTGCAATTCCTTCAAAACCTGAGGATATTCTCATATGTTTTTGTACATAATTCTTGATACAATCCCGTATTTTTTCATCTTCCTGGAGACCTTTGGAATAATTTTTTGGTTGTGCGAACCAAAAGGAACGATGACTTTGGGTTGTACCAAGTCTGAAACCAAGTGGATTTATTTTCTGTCCCATATCTACCTACCAATATTCTCTTTCTAAACTAAAAGTCATGTTTTGAAAATCAAATATTTTTTAAATTGAAGTTAGGTCTTTCGCTCAATACAATAGTTATATGACAGGTGGGTCTTTTTATTGGGTAACTACGTCCCCGAGCTCGCGGTTTTAACCTTTTGACGGTAACACCTTCGTTGACTTCGGCTTTACTAATAAATAAATCAGCTTCTTTCAAACCCCTATTGTGACTAGCATTTGCTGCTGCGGAATAAACTAATTTGAAAATGGGGTAACATGCTCGATAAGGCATGAGTTCCAGTATCATAAGTGTTTGCTCATAGGAGCAACCGCGAATTTGATCAATTACCCTTCGTGCTTTTTGAGCAGACATACCTATATGTCGAGCTAAAGCTCGTATTTCTGTACCCGAGGTCTTCTTTATCATAGTCATAGGGTTTTACCTCACACACACCAATAAAAATAAGAATAAATCATGAGAGCACTTATTTAACTTTTTATTACATTAATACATTAACTATATTAATATTATCATTATCGCCGAGATCTATTATCGTTTCTCGCGTGTCCCCGGAAAGTCAGAGTAGGCGCGAATTCTCCCAATTTGTGACCCACCATACGCTCCGTTATATAAATAGGTAAATGCTCCTTTCCGTTATGAACAGCAATTGTATGACCGACCATTGCAAATATAATGGTGGATGCTCGGGACCAAGTTACTATTATACTTCTTTCCTCTGCCTTGTTGAGCTTCTCAATTTTACTTAATAAGTGATTAGCCACAAAAGGATTTTTTTTAGATGAACGGGCCACAAGTGATTACTCCCCCTTCTTTTCATTTTTTGATTTTGTGAAGACGAAAAAACCAATTTAATTGAATTTCACATCATTCATTATTTTTTCTTTCTCTTTCTATTTACGGCGACGAAGAATAAAAATATCACTATATTTATTCCTTTTCCTACTCCTTCTTCCAAGCGCGGGATAACCCCAAGGAGTTGTGGGTTTTTTTCTACCAATCGGGGCCCTCCCTTCACCACCTCCATGGGGATGGTCTACAGGGTTCATAACTACTCCTCTTACTACAGGACGCTTACCTAGCCAACATTTAGATCCGGCTCTACCCAAACTTTTCTGGTTCGCCCCGACATTACCCACTTGTCCGACTGTTGCTGAGCAGTTTTTGGATATCAAACGAACCTCTCCAGATGGTAATCTTAATGTGGCCGATTTACCCTCTTTTGCAATCAGTTTCGCTACAGCACCTGCTGCTCTAGCTAATTGTCCACCCTTTCCAAGTGTTATTTCTATGTTATGTATGGCCGTGCCTAAGGGCATATCGGTTGAAGTAGATTCTTCTTTTTGATCAATCAAAACCCCTTCCCAAACTGTACAAGCTTCTTCCAAAGCATACGGCTTTCTGGATGTAGATGATGATATCTAGACAGATGGATCTTATATGAATCGTATGATGAAGTACCACATGAGTGGATATATAGGAATCCAAATCTGCCGAATCACTCATGCTACGATCTTCTACATCCTAGGTCTCCCCATTCCGTCATCTGGCTTATGTTCTTCATGTAGCACTCAGACCGAATGACTCTATGAAATTACGTCGATACTTCCATTCCACATATTACGGGTAACGTAGGAGACATCTCTATTTTTCCCCCGGGGGATCTTTAGAATTACCACTGCTTAGCTTTCAATTCGCCTCTGACCATCAAATGAAATGTGAATAACCCATCCTCCTCTCTTTGAAACAAGGGGCGCTTCCGGTTCTATCCGTGCTTCAAACAATTTTGTCTTCTCCATATTACCATATCTCTAGAGTCAATAATTTTATATGAGGAACCACTGAACTCAATCACCTGCTGCCGTTACTCTTCAGTTTTCTGTTGAGGTCTATCCCGTAGAGGTACTCAAATTGGATCAGTGATCGATTTCTAGGTTTTGTCGTAAACCTAATTGGTTACTTCCAATTACGTAAATCAATAGTTCAAACCGCACTCAAAGGTAGGGCATTTCCCATTGATATAGGAACTTCTGTACCAGAAACAATGGTATCTCCAATTATAGCCCCTCTGGGATGTAAAATATATCTCTTCTCACCATCCCCATAGTGTATGAGACAAATGTATGCATTTCGATTAGGGTCGTATTCTATGGTTACGATTCTACCAGATATGTCTTTTGCATTCCGTCGAAAATCGATTTTACGGTATAGACGCTTATGACCTCCCCCTCTATGCCTTGCGGTAATGATTCCTCTGGCATTACGACCTTTACCACAACGATGCTGTCCATAGATCAAATTTGTTCGTGGATTGGATTTCGCTTGACTGTCTACGGCTCCTTTGCGTGTGCTAGGGGTAGAAGTTTTGTATAAATGTATGGCCATGTTATTAAGTATTTATTTTTTTTGATTTAAGTTCTTTTCTCTATAAGAGGTGGAATAGAATAACCCGGTTGAAGCGTAATGATCATACGTCTGTAATGCATTGTATGTCGCATAATAGGTCCCATTCTTCTACCCTTTCCCGGGAGTCGATGGCTATTCATAGCTACTACCTTGACACCAAAGAAGAGTTCGATCCAATGCTTTATTTCTGTCCTAGTTGATCCTGATTCGACATTAGAAGTATATTGATTGTTCCCCAATAACCGAATACTTTTTTCTGTAAATACTGCATATTTGATTCCATCCATAAATCCATTTTCTTCCCTATGAGTTCCAGTATCTATAAGAATTAGAATTCTTACCGTTTCTACCGTTTCTATCTTATTCTTATAGTATGAATATACCAATTAGTTATCTATGGATGATGAGATTCCGTTGATACGGAGCCAATTCTATTATTGAACGTTCCAATTCGCGTGCATCCAGCAGGAATTGAACCTACGAATTTGCCAATTATGAGTTGGGCGCTTTAACCATTCAGCCATGGATGCTTCGCGGAGACTCGTCATCAACGGGGGCTGTCTTTGTGTAAGTGGATTTCAATTGAAATATAATCTTTCGTTTAGGAGAAATCAATGAAACGGCATCAATTCAAATCCTGTATTTTTGAATTGAGAGAGATATTGAGAGAGATCAAGAATTCTCGCTATTTCTTAGATTCATGGACCAAATTCGATTCAGTGGTGTCTTTCACTCACATTTTTTTCCACCAAGAACGTTTTGTGAAACTCCTTGGCCCCCAAACTTGGAGTGTCCTGCTTTCACGTGATTCACAGGGTTCAACAAGCAATCGATATTTCACTTTCACGATCAAAGGTGTAGTACTGCTTGTAGTAGCGGTCCTTATATATCGTATTAACAATCGAAATATGGTCGAAAGAAAAAATCTCTATTTGATGGGGCTTCTTCCTATAC